AAGATACTTCTTAATTGAATTCAATTTGAATGGAGGCGATTTGGATTGATGTAAGTACAGGATTACTTTTATCTATTCTCGAAAGCAAAGGTTAAAACTTTATCTTTATATTATTAAATATTACATTATTCGAATAAAAATTGATTTTAAATGAAAATCAAGCCACGACCCTTACGAACCAACCGTTCTTTTGTATTGACCAAGCAAAAACCTCATTCCTTTAACTGCAAAAAAATCTAAAAGCTATTTTTTTTTTGAATTTTTAAATGTTTTGCGAATCAAGAGTTTTATACATTGTTTAGTTGAGATAAATTCGAAGAAATTGTTCGAATTGTGTAATCTTCAATTATTGATACAGGTAACCGGCCTAAAGCAATTTGATTATAATTCAATTCATGACGATTATAAGTAGAAAGCTCATATTCTTCGGACATTGATAAACAATTTGTTGGACAATACTCAACACAATTACCACAAAATATACAAATTCCAAAATCAATACTGTAATTAAGTAATCGTTTTTTTCGAATATCAGTTTGAAATTTCCAATCTACAACGGGTAGATCTATAGGGCATACACGAACACATACTTCACAAGCAATGCATTTATCAAATTCAAAGTGGATTCGACCTCGGAAACGTTCTGATGTAATCAATTTTTCGTAGGGGTATTGAATAGTTACAGGTAAACGATTCGCGTGGGACAGGGTAATCATGAAACCTTGACCAATATACCTGGCAGCTCGTATTGTTTGTTGACTAGAGTTCAAGAACCGAGTTAGCATAGGGAACATATCTGAATATCTATAAATAAGTTTACTGGTTTCTTTCTCTTGTTTGAGACAAGTTATGAAGAATAGAATATTCTATTCCTTTACAGTGAAAGAAGCTGGAACGAAGTTGTTAATAATAGATTACCTAAAGAAATAGGTAAAAGAAATTTCCATCCAAGATTTAATAGTTGGTCCATTCTTAGTCTTGGTAACGTCCATCTTGTTGCAATAGAAATAAACAAGAACAAATAAGTTTTAGCCAGTGTAATAAAGATACCTATTATTGTTACAAAAACTTTCCCTCTTTTATTTATGTCAAAAATTTCAGGACTAAATAGGTTTGGAATAGAAAGATTCCAACCCCCCAAGTAAAGAACTGTTACAAATAACGAAGAAACTAGTAGATTTAGATACGAAGCAACATAAAATAAGCCAAATTTTATACCTGAATATTCGGTTTGATAACCAGCTACTAATTCTTCTTCTGCTTCTGGTAAATCAAAAGGTAATCTCTCACACTCGGCTAGAGAAGAAATTAGAAAAATGATAAACCCTATAGGTTGACGCCACAAATTCCATCCCCAAAAACCATATTTTGATTGTGTTTCAACTATATCAACTGTACTTAAACTGTTAGATAATCATAGTCGACAATAACATCACTGTTCTCGTCACTATTACAGAACCGTACATGAGATTTTCACCTCATACGGCTCCTCATAGGTCACAAATCAATATAAGAACCTTTCAACTTTATTTATCTTGATGTATTTGTTGATGTGTTTGTAAGATCGATAGAGAATCAAATTCTTATCCTAAGGCCTATAATTAGACTAATGGAATTCTGTCTGCTAGATTTATAATAAAATAATAAAAAAGTGCTTCGGAATTGATCTCATATTTTAAAAATTTTCATTTTTCTTTGTTAATTAAAAACTTTACCCTTGAATGAAAAAAATAATTTTTAGAGGAATATCACATAGATATTTCAACCTATCTTTTTCTCATTTTCGATTACGAAAAAGCATTTAGACATTGCATTACATAACAAGAATTTGATTTCGTTCCTATTCTCCTTTCTCAGAAAAAGAGGCATTATTCGTATTATCAAAAGTAAAAGATTTCTTCGTTTTGATAGTTATTTACTTAATCAGTGGACAGGAACATACTCTGGATCGAAATCATGGGGAGTACTTCTTAATCATTTCTACCAACTTAAAGCCCCAATTCGAATTACTTTTCTATAAAAAAATATCCTATTGGATAATTTAAAGAATCTCCATTACTAATCCTTTGTGTATCTTGGTCTTCCTAACCATCCACTTATTTTTTTTTGAATCTCTCATTAGGGTAATACCTCTATGGTAATAGTATAGAAAAAAACCCATACAATTGATCTTTTAAACCCGCTTCAAGTCATGATGACTAATCAGCCAATCTTGGGGTAAACAGCCTTGACTGCTTATGTTTACTTTCACTTAATTCTTGTACATAGGAAATGAGATTGAATTCCTTTAACAGCAAATTTAGAAGCCGTTTTATTTCACTCATATAACTATCTGGTTTAATTCATCAACCTAATGATGAATAAAAAAATAGATATTCAAATCATTTAACTTTCTTCTTAGAAAGAAAAGAAATGGAGGAATTTTTATGTCTTACCGAATCACACGTAGAGATATTGATAATACACATAGAGTTAATGGTATTTCATAACTAATTGATTGAGCAGCAGCCCTTAATCCACCTAAAAAGGAATATTTATTATTTGATCCATAGCCTGACATAAGTAATCCAACGGGAGCAAGACTTGAAACGGCGATCCATAAAAAAACACCAATACTAAGATCAGCTAGAATAAAGCGATAGCTAAAAGGAATTATTGAATAACTTAGTAAAATGGATATGACTGCTATGGATGGACCAATACTGAATAAACGAGTATCTCCTCTAGACGGAAGAAGATTTTCTTTGAAAAGTAGTTTTGTACCATCTGCTAAAGCTTGAAGCATTCCCAAAGGACCTGCATATTCGGGTCCAATACGTTGCTGTATCTCTGCAGATATTTCTCTTTCTAACCAAACAATTACTAGTACACCCAGTGTGATTCCTAATACAAGAATGAAAATAGGGACAAGCATCCATACGAGCCCATAAACTTCTTTTAAGGATTCCAATCTGAAAAAAGAATGAATAGCTTCTATTTCTGTTATATCAATTATCATTTCAACGATCAACTTCTCCCATAATGATATCTATACTACCTAGTATCGTCATAATATCAGCCAATTTCATTCTTTTAACTAACTGCGGAAGAATTTGCAAGTTGATAAACCCCGGCGGTCGGATTTTCCATCTCCAAGGAAAAACACTCTGATCTCCGATCAGAAAAATTCCCAATTCTCCTTTTGGTGCTTCGACTCTTACATAAAGTTCTTGCTTGGATAATTCAAAAGTTGGAGAAGGTTTTTTACTAATAAATCGATATTCAAAATCATTCCATTCAGGGTCTTTTATTCTATCAAAGCGCCGGCTTTCTAAATTCTCATAGGGCCCCCCTGGAATTCCTTCCAGGGCCTGTTGGATAATTTTTATGGATTCTGTCATTTCGCCGATTCGTACTAAATAACGAGCTAATGAATCTCCTTCTTTTTGCCATTGAATTTCCCAATTAAATTCGTCATAACACTCATAACGATCAACTTTACGAAGATCCCATTGTATTCCGGAAGCTCGTAGCATTGGCCCCGATAAACCCCAATTTAATGCTTCTTCTCCGCCAATAATACCTACGCCTTCAACTCGTTCTAAAAAAATAGGATTTCGTGTAATAAGCTTTTGATATTCAGCAACCCCAGTTAAAAAATAATCGCAAAAATCTAAACATTTATCTATCCAGCCATGAGGTAGATCAGCAGTGACTCCTCCGATACGAAAATAATTATGCATCATGCGCATACCGGTAGCAGCTTCGAATAAGTCATATATCAATTCTCGTTCTCGCAAAATATAGAAAAAGGGGGTCTGTGCCCCAATATCTGCCATAAAAGGGCCAAGCCATAACAAATGGGAAGCGATACGACTTAACTCCAGCATAATAGCTCTAATATAGCTAGCCCTTTTAGGTACTTGAATATTGCCTAGCTGTTCAGGTCCGTTTACGGTTATTGCTTCTGTAAACATAGTAGCTAAATAATCCCAACGTGTTACATAAGGCAAATATTGTATAATTGTTCGATTTTCCGCAATTTTTTCCATTCCTCTATGTAAATAACCCAATATAGGTTCACAGTCAATAACATCTTCACCGTCGAGAGTAACGATTAGTCGAAGAACACCGTGCATTGATGGGTGGTGAGGGCCCATATTGACTATCATGAGGTCGTTTCTTGTAGTTGGTGTAATCATAAGTTTTTCCCGAGTCAGTCTTCCATGCATTGCTGAAAGTAAAAAGAAATTCATCAAAATTTAAACGACTAAGCTCATCAAGACTAAGCTCGTCAAATGATATCATGCTTCAAATTAACGAGTTTTTATTTCTCGAATATCCAACTCATCAATTAATTCTTTATAGTGTCCTCTATTTCTTTTTGACAAATAGGCTAGTAGTCGTTGACGTTTTCCCAAAATTTTTCGCAAACCTTTCTGAGATGAAAAGTCTTTTTTGTGCAATTCCAAATGTGAAGTAAGTCTCCTTATCTTAGTGGTGAAACTGAATACTTGAAATTCAACAGACCCTCTATTTTCTTTATTTTCTTTTTGAGAAATAATAGAAATTACTGAATTTTTTACCATAAAAAACTCTCCTTTCCCCTTGTACAGATATGGATTTTACCGATCAGTAATAAGTATAAGTAATAATAATGCCATTAATTTTGATGTGGTATATACAATAATTTAATCCAAATAACTCCTTTCTGAATTCAAACCAATCAATCGAATTGGAAATTGGATTTAGATAGGAATAGAAAAAGATTGGTACATTTTTGCATCGAAGAATTTAGACCTAAAATTAAGAAGTTTCTATTGATTCATTTGGAAAACTAATTGAGATATTATTCATAATTCATTTCATATTGAATACTAGAATGAAATGTGAGACAAGAAAAGTACGTGATCTGTATATTTGTTTACTTTCATATACCCTATATTATATATAGATTAATATAGATTATATATAGGGTATATAGAAATAGGGTTTAGGGTATATATAGAAAAATTGTATTATTCACAGAATTTCAATCGCGGATACAGATGTATTCTTAACATACTGAAACGACTGCCATTATTGGTATCAAACCAATAACGATTCATACAAGCTAAATCTTCTAATCGATAATTAGGCCAAAGAAAGAACTTTAATTTCATTAATTGATTTTTCTCTCTATCAAGATAATTATTGTCATGTGAAACTCGGCTGCTGTTTTTTATGTTCTTTCTATTCCAAAATACTGGATTTCTATATGTATAATTTTCATTCTTTGAATTGAAACAAATTAGAATTCTCGCTTTTCTACGACGTTTAAACGATAAAATATTTTCTGGAACAAGTAAATCAAAATGATTTTTGTCTCTATTTTCATTTATTCTTTGATGTGGTGAAATTGTTTCATCCAAATTTGTCCTAGAAACATATCTTTGCTCTTGATATTTTTGATTAATTTGATGCTTACTCTTATGAAGCAACGAAATACCTACGGTTTGGTACATAATAAATTGTCCATCTTTTTTTCCAGACAAACGAAGTGGTTCTACAATCAATACCCCCCTCTTCATTAATTCTGAAAGAGTTAAATTACTTTGAATCGGCATTCTATCCAAATTGATTTCTCTCTTTTGAATGGAGGTTATAGTCATTTTTTTTGGATCTATCAGTCTAAGCAGAAGACAATATGCCTTGATATTATTGATCATTCTTTGATTTAAAGTTGTGCACCATTTCAATTGAAAAACCAAATAACGTTTCAGGAAGAAATCTAGTTCTGCTTCTGTATTGCTTTTGTATTGTTTTCTCTTTTTCCCCTTTTTTATGTCCAAGCTTGCATAATTATCTTCAATATCTTTTTGTTGTGAGAGAACGGATCCACGATCTCCTTGACTTATGGGTTCTTTTTCTTCTTGATTTCGATGCTTTTTATTCGAGGCTATCAACAAATTAATCTTTTTCTTTTCATTAATCTTTTTATTTTCACTACTATTTAAATTTAAAAGAAGTAATTTGCTTGGTATAAACCAAGGTTTTGTTTTATATGCCTTATAAAGTAACACAAATTCTGGGAAGAGCCAAAATTCCAGATTCGATATGGGGCGCTTTAGTATTTTTTCATTCATTCCCATCCAATCAAAAAATCCTTTGTGGGGGTTTGGTGAATTGGTTTCTGGAATCATAAGATAAAAAATATTTTTTTTAGAAATTATTTGAGAATTGTTAGTAGGAATTTGAGTATTTTGATTCCTATTGGTATCAATAATGATCCAGGTCTCAATATCGGCTTTTTGGCTAAGATAAAAATTGAAAAATTTCCAATCAAAGTTTTTTCTATCGGCCGATTTTTCTATATATGGAATATCAACCTGTCCTAGATCATTTTGAATAGGGATGTTCCTCAGTATATCAAAAAAGGCCTTTTTAGGCCTGTTATAAGTATAATAAATTTCTTGGTTCTTATTTTCTTGAAAGGGAAATCTATAAAAAAAACATTCCGTTTTATTATCATAATTAATAAATTTATATGATAAAAGATTATATCTATAATATTTTCGAAAATTACTTTTTTCATTGGATAATAAATATACTTCCGATTTTTTTTTGGAACCAACCAATTGGTCTTTTTCATATGAATGCCGTTTGCTTAAATTTTCCTTTTTAACTATACAACGCTGGCGAACTCTATTTCGCCATTTTTCTGGTATTAATCTAGACCATCCGATCTGAGATAAATGGTATTGATAATGTCCTTTTAACCAGTTTTTCCATTGATTTGTTTCATAGCTTGGAAGTTTTTTATTTGCTAATTTCGAATGAATCATTCCTTGTCTTTCAAAAGAATCCTTTATTTTAGACTTAAGAAAAGGGGGGATTCTTTGATATTGAACAACAGATCTTACCGAGTTCCTAATTTGAATTTGTGATAATTTGTAAAATACATATGCTTGTGACACGTAGGATAAGTCATAAAAAATACGTGAATTTTCTTTAATATTACTAATATTATCAAATGGCTTTTTTATAGTCGAAATAAATGTAATTGGAGTTTTCTTTTTTTTATTAATTCTTTCTTGTTTTCTTTCATTATTGTAAATCGATTTATCAATAATTTTTTTTGTTACTTTAAGAAAAAGTTTTGTATTTATTCTGGGAATATTAATGATAGATAAAAATAGATCTGTGTAGATTTTTTCAATGAAAATTTTTAAAAAAGGGGGGAATTTATAGATTAATCGAGCATTTCTTCTTTTTAATATTTGCCATTTTTCGAATCTTTTAGCATTAGAATTTGTTTTGTTAGGACTAAGATTATTTATTCTTGGAGTTACTTTTTTTTTCTCTTTTGAGATTCTTTTTATTTGATTTCGAATTTTACTTGTTCTATCAGCGAGATCCTTCGTTTTTTTTTCCGTCAATGAATAATTTGACGAACTCGGAGATGCAATTTGATTAAATGATTCGTGAATTATCTGATTGCTTATCATGGAATCTTTTTCTTCTTTAATTTCGCTTAATTTA